ATCCATTGTGGTCTTGAAATTATATTATAATAATGGAAACAGCAACCCTAGTCGCCATCTTTATATCTGGTTTACTTGTAAGTTTTACTGGGTACGCCTTATATACCGCTTTTGGGCAACCTTCTCAACAACTAAGAGATCCATTCGAGGAACACGGGGACTAATTGAAGTAATGAGCCTCCTAGGGAGGCTCATTACTTCAATTGCGATAATGAAAAATCATTTCAAATTGCGATAATGAAATTTTTTATTTTTTAGTTTGAATTTTCGGCGGTTCTCTAAAAAAGATAGCGAAAAATATTATCCCTAGAGTCGAGACTAAGAGGAATGTATAAACCAATGCTTCCATAGATTCGATCGTGGTTTACAATTATAGCTTCCATACCTGTTTATTTTTTGTTTATTTTTGGGGGGATCATATCCCGGATAAAGAAAGAGCAAGAGTAACAAAAAAAATGACGATTCAAATCAAGATTTCTATGGTACCCTATATCAACATCAAATCATAAAAAGAAAATAGATTTGAAAGAAAGAAATGTTGTATCAGATTGCTTGTCTTCTTGTAGTTGGATCTCCAAGTTTTTGGAATGCTCCAAATTCTACTTGAGCATCCAAATCTGGGTCAATACCAGCAAAAACGTCTCTAAACAAAGTTCGAGCACCATGCCAAATGTGTCCGAAGAAGAAGAGCAAAGCAAATGAAGCATGTCCAAAAGTAAACCAACCCCTTGGGCTGCTACGAAAAACACCATCAGATTTCAAAGTAGCACGATCTAATTCAAAAATTTCTCCCAATTGAGCGCGCCTAGCATATTTTTTGACAGTAACAGGATCACTATAACTGACTCCATTGAGTTCACCACCGTAGAACTCAACAGTTACACCTACTTGTTCGACACTATACTTTGATTCTGCCCTTCGAAAAGGAACATCAGCTCTAACAATCCCGTCTCCGTCTACCAAAACGACCGGAAATGTTTCAAAAAAGGTAGGCATACGACGTACAAAAAGTTCACGGCCTTCTTTATCTCTAAAGATAGGATGTCCTAACCATCCAACTGCTATTCCATCCCCGTTATCCATTGAGCCCGCCCTGAATAATCCCCCTTTTGCCGGATTATTTCCGATGTAATCATAAAAGGCTAATTTTTCGGGAATTTTAGACCAAGCTTCTGATAAACTTTGATTTTCGGCTAATCCAGCGCTAACTCTTCTATATATTTCTTGTTGGAAGTACCCCTGATCCCATTGATAACGAGTAGGCCCAAATAATTCGATGGGGGTAGTCGCTGAACCATACCACATAGTTCCGGCAACAACAAAAGCTGCAAAAAAGACAGCAGCGATACTACTGGAAAGGACAGTTTCAATATTGCCCATGCGCAATCCTTTGTATAGACGTTGGGGCGGGCGAACGCTAAGATGAAATAGGCCTGCTAATATGCCCAAAGTCCCTGCTGCAATATGATGAGAGGCTATTCCTCCCGGAACAAAAGGATCAAAACCCTCCACACCCCACGCTGGATTTACAGATTGTACTTTTCCTGTTAGCCCATAAGGATCGGACACCCATATGCCAGGACCATACAAGCCTGTTACATGAAATGCACCAAAACCAAAGCAAGCCACGCCTGCAAGAAATAAATGTATTCCAAATATTTTTGGCAAATCCAAAGAAGGTTTTCCTGTACGTTCATCACAAAATATTTCTAGATCCCAATACACCCAATGCCAGATAGCTGCCAAAAAGCACAATCCAGAAAAGAAAATATGCGATCCAGCCACACCTTCATAACTCCAAATACCCGGATTCGTTACACTCCCCCCCGTGATACTCCAACCGCCCCATGAATTGGTTATTCCTAAACGAGTCATGAAGGGTATAACGAACATACCCTGTCTCCACATTGGATCAAGAACAGGGTCAGAAGGATCAAAAACCGCTAATTCATACAGAGCCATCGAACCGGCCCAACCAGCAACCAAAGCAGTATGCATTATATGAACAGAAAGCAAACGTCCGGGATCATTCAATACAACGGTATGAACACGATACCAAGGCAAACCCATGGAAATACCCCTTTATGAAAGAAAAAAGACACTACGTAACTTTATTGCATTGTAAAAGACTATACTATGACTATGTTATGGACCCCCCTATTTAGTGGATTATTTCAACGTAAGGGTTCATATTTGTTCTATTCTGTTGGTAATAATGGAACAGTTTTGTTCGTAGGAACACAGAGAAGCAGATTTATTCTATACTCGATAAGTACCAATACGCAATGGGGAGGTTAATGCCATTTTCTATGAGCGAATGTGCCCATACTTGTTCATCATTAGAGGACACTATTCGTAATAATTTTCCCTTTTTTTTCTTACTTTCTTTATAAATTTTTCTAATTTTATGAATAAAATTAGAGTTAGAGTAGGATAAAGTACAATAATTTAATTCTAAAGATAATAAAGGCTTTGTTACGTTTCCACATCAAAGTAAAATATAGTACTTAGTTCTTTTTTCTTTCATTTAATGCCTATTGGTGTTCCAAAAGTACCTTTTCGAAGTCCTGGAGAGGAAGATGCATCTTGGGTTGACATATAGTGCGACTTGTCAGATATATTGGGTCATATGGGATTTTCCCGTTTTCTCCCCAATCGAGATATCCTCTGTTTCGCCCACGAAAGATTCATTGAATCATCAAAAATTTGGAGCGTGAAGTGCAATTAGATCCATTTTTGGGGGGGATTCGAATTATTATTACTATTCTAAATTAGAAGAATTTATGGTTGGCTTAGTTGGACTACTACATTGAAGTATCCAGGCTCCGTTTAAAAAAACCAAGTAGTCTATATCATAAAGGATTCCTATTTCCTATTCTTAAAAAAATCCTTTTTTGTAAGTAGAAGTTATTTCAAACTCTTATGTTAATCAATCAATCGAGTAATATGCATTAAGCCGTCAACTATTTTACGGAATGCGTGAATTGAAAAAAAAAAAGAAGGGATAACAAAAAGAAGTGGTAATGGGAGCATTTGTACTATATGTGCAAATCAAAATCGGGCGGATCTTTACCCGGAGTAGAGCATAAACCTAAAAAGATTAAAGAGGCCCATTTAAGAACAAGAAAATGACATCGTGATTTGGATTGAATCTCGATGAAACAATCCATCAATGAAAAGTTAATTGGATAAGTTTATTTTATATTATACGTTATAAATATATATATATATAATAAATATAAGGGGAACACAAACTCATGTTTCGTGAAAAATAAAAGAAAATCCTTTTATTATAAGTTATTGCTTATATATAAGTTATATTATTGCTATTGCTATGAAAAAAGAAAAAGTATTGGAATCTACACATTGATTCTCTTTTTTTTTTTGAACCGTATGCGTCAAAAGGCGCCTGTACGGTTCCTGGGGGATACAATTTGACCCTAATCAACCGACTTTATCGAGAAAGATTACTTTTTTTAGGTCAAGAGGTTGATAGCGAGATCTCAAATCAACTTATTGGTCTTATGATATATCTTAGTATCGAGGATGATACTAAAGATCTGTATTTGTTTATAAACTCTCCTGGCGGATGGGTAATACCGGGGGTGGCTCTTTATGATACTATGCAATTTGTGCTACCAGATGTACATACAATATGCATGGGCTCAGCCGCTTCAATGGGATCTTTTATCCTGGTCGGAGGAGAAATTACCAAACGTTTAGCATTCCCTCACGCTTGGCGCCAATGAGGCTTTTATTTGACAGAAAAAAGAAGACTATGCCTTCGCCATATGAAATATGAATATTAAGTAATAATAGCATGGCACTTTGAATTCGATATAATCAATTTTGTTTTCGAAACATTAGATTAGATTATGTATCGAGAGAGTAATATGAGAAAAAGGTATTTCCTATTTTATTATCGGAAGTCCAGTTCAGCGTCACAAACTGTTTTTCACACCAGAGGTCTCTTAAGAATATTTATAGTTTAGAGAGTATAGAGCGAAAAAAAAAAGATTCTTTTTTCCTTAGTTTATTTGATCAAACAAAAAAGCAACTTTGGGATTGCTGAATAACAGACAAATCACAGACAAAAAAATATAATAAATATATAAAGCAACGGAGCCATCATAGTATTTTTGAATTCCTCCGAAAGGAAGGGTGGTAAGTTGATCATTTACCTATCGGGGTCTGATCGATCCTATTTTTTTAGGTAAGGGTCAATTTGATTGTAGAGCCGTATGCAATGCATAATGCCCGTACGGTTGTTCGATTCTATCTTTTTTTTTTTTCTTGTTATTCTTTTATTACTTTCTTTTATCTTCCCCTCATCTAGAGAAACCTTTTATTATCTTATATCATCAGGGTAATGATCCATCAACCTGCTGGTTCTTTTTCTGAAGTAGCAACGGGAGAATTCATCCTGGAAGTGGGAGAACTACTGAAACTACGTGAAACCCTGACAAGGGTTTATGTACAAAGAACGGGCAAACCCTTATGGGTTGTATCCGAAGACATGGAAAGAGATGTTTTTATGTCAGCAACAGAGGCCCAAGCTTATGGAATTGTTGATCTTGTAGCGGTTGAATGACAATAGCCTGGATTTCGCGTCAATTCGTAATTTAAAATTAACCCTGCCGAGTTTCATTTTAATATTCTATGATGAATGATTTTTATTTCCTATTCTATTGAATAAAAGTAATTCATAATCATCCGGTTAGGATCGATCTAAACCAGCCCATTATGTATATGATTCAACATGCCAACGATTAAACAACTTATTAGAAATACAAGACAGCCAATTAGAAATGTCACAAAATCCCCCGCGCTTCGGGGATGCCCTCAGCGTCGAGGAACATGTACTAGGGTGTATGTGCGACTCGTTCAGATCATGAACTAGAACAAAGGAAAGAGAACAATGTTCAAATAAAAATGATCAAATAGGATAGAACGGAAAAATGAACTACATTTCTTTTTTATTATCTAAAAAGAAGGATAATTGATCATATTCCTTTTATTTTGTATGAAATTTATGGTTTCTATTGGTGTAAAACCACTCACCTCAATTTAAGATGAGAAGCAATTCTCCATTGGTAGCAAATGGTTATTCATTAAGCGGAGGAAATCTTAGTTAACATAGACCCCTCTTGCAAGAACGGACTAACAAGGTCAGCTACCCAGCCAACTTTCATAATTAAATACCGTTACTGTATAGGTAGAGCTCGTTGTGAAAGACCTATTACTGGAGAATTTCTGGGTAGAGCCGAAGAATGTGAACTATACAAGTTAGCAATAACATTGATTAAATGAAGTAAAGGCTCCGGTGTATAGAGAAGACCTCACCGTTTAAGAAGTAACCATAGAAACGATGGAATCCACTATTTATTTATCATGCTATTTTTTTTTAATACCTAGTATATCATATTTCGAGGTGAAATGCCTAGAAAAAATCGTGGTTGGGAAGGTTATAGTAGCCAAAGCCATTGGAATTTTTAGTTTATACATTGGAAAAATCCGTTTTGTTATTAATATACTAGGAAAGGGGCAAAAGAATAACTGAAAGAAAGGAAATCTATTAGTTATTCGTTAAAGTTTCATTTATTCAATGACCAGAATTAGACGGGGATATATCGCTCGGAGACGTAGAACAAAAATTCGTTTATTTGCATCAAGCTTTCGGGGGGCTCATTCAAGACTTACTCGAACTATTACTCAACAAAAAATAAGAGCTTTGGTTTCGGCTCATCGGGATAGGGATAAGCAAAAAATTAATTTTCGTCGTTTGTGGATCACTCGAATAAATGCAGCAATTCGTGAAAGGGGGGTATGCTATAGTTATAGTAGGTTAATAAATGATCTGTACAAAAGACAGTTGCTTCTTAATCGTAAAATACTTGCACAAATAGCTATCTCAAATAGGAATTGTCTTTATATGATTTCCAATGAGATCATAAAAGAAGTAAGTTGGAAGGAATCCACCGGTTAAACGGAGTTGCCCGGAGAATGAACTCCGGGAAGGTCGAATAAAAATGAATGAATAGAATATGATAAAATATGAGAAAGTAGTCAAAATAAATATGAATCAACACGTTCAATAAAAAAATTTATTCTTCCCAGATTATTATTTTTTTTCTTACGACACGAGAATTCAATTCGGATTCTTGGATTTTTCCAACAAAAGACCAATCCGCTTTTGAGTTCGGATGGGGATTTGAATTCAAGTGAAGAAAGAGTAAACCTATCTTTTTCTGGCTCTAAGACTAGGAGTTCTAGTGGTCGACTCGGTTCTTTCAAATTGTTTCTCATTATTAAGAAAAGGTAACAAAGATAAAATACGAGCTTGTTTTATAGCAATAGTAATTAATCGTTGTTGTTTCAAGGTCAATCTATTCACTCGTCTAGATAATATTTTTCCCTGTTCACTAATAAATCGACTAATTAAACTCATGTTTTTATAATCAATTCGATCCCCCGATTGGATCGGGGGCAAACGCCTACGAAAAGATCGCTTGGATTTAAGAAAAGTTCGCTTGGATTTATCCATGGTTTGGTTAGTTTATTTCTTATCCCTAAAATCCTATTTCAGCCGTATCTCTAATTAGAATAAATAAATAGGATTTAGTTTGTTTATAATTCTCTTTAACTTTAACTATGTTAAATATGTTATATATATAATGTCATTTTTTCCCTTTCCTTGTAAGATAAGAGCGCAGGTACTCGCTTCGATCTATTTCTTTATCTCCCCGTGAATCGTATGTTTGTTACAATATGGACAGAATTTTAGCAACTCCAATCGATTAGGCGTATTGTGCCGGTTCTTTTGAGTAATATATCTGGAAATGCCCGTTGATTCCTTATTAACACCGTTTCGAACACAAGCGGTACATTCCAAAAGAACCGGTATTCGCACATCTTTACCCTTGGCCATGAACCTCCTTTGGATTTTTCATTTACTCAACTCTTCCTCTTTCAATCCGAAACGAAAAAGAAGAAAGGAAGTAAAAAAATAGAATTTGTAACTTGCTATCTTCTTATGCAAGATTTCACTACAACCAATATAGGAAATAAGATAGAAAGATTTCTAAACTATATTTCAAATCACAGTACAGTATTTCATAGAAGTATCTTGTATAATACTCTTTCCCTAGAACCAGAGTTTCTATTCGACTTTCATAGAAATTTAATACAGAGAAATTTCATATTAATTTAATTCCAACCTGAACCCCAATCTCCCAGCCGTTGACTGCACTTTTATTCTTTCTCTTTCCTCCCTTATTCTAATTCTAAAAAGGGAAAAAAGAGAAAAGAGGGGGGGCTGCTATTTCATTTTATCTCTAATCTTCTTTATTCCTTCCCACTTCAATAACTAGAATGAAAAAAAGGGGAACGTCAACGCATCCGGGAAAAAACGATTAATCTCTATCAATAAACCTGCCAAAGAAACGAACCATAGAGTACTTAGTACCGGTGCCACAGAAAGGTATGTTTGTAGATCTCTCATTGAAAAAACTCCTTCATTTTATTTGTAATTTGTAATACAGAAGATAATACATATTGAAATGTACAATCATCCAATAAAAAGATTTACTTTTTTTTTATACAGAAAAAAACGTCCTTTTCTTCCCCAATATTGCCAACTCATTTATTTTTCCTAGGGGTTCCGTTCCATATTTCATATAGATAGAAGTTTTTTACTATTATTATATGTTAAATGAGACCAAAAAGACGAAATGGACATAAAAATTCTAGGTTTTAATAGAGGCGATAACGATGTGGAAAACAAGACAGGAATTCTCTACAATGACACTGTAGACCAATGGAAGGGATGTAGCGCAGCTTGGTAGCGCGTTTGTTTTGGGTACAAAATGTCACGGGTTCAAATCCTGTCATCCCTACCTATTTCTGCTCTTTTGAGCAGTAATGAGGGATTTTTGAGATCAATTCACATTGGACATATCATATAGAATCTATCATTCTTATGATACCATATAGTGTATGCATACAAGATGTATTGGGGCCAATCCTTTTCTTTACAGTCTTATATTTTATGAGAAAAAAAAGCGCTCTTAGTTCAGTTCGGTAGAACGTGGGTCTCCAAAACCCGATGTCGTAGGTTCAAATCCTACAGAGCGTGATTCAGATCTTCTTCGATCGAATTCGACTGAAACACTAACTGGAACAGGAATCTTAATTTGACCTCCTGGATATTAAAGAAAGGAGGAGGTCAATAAAAAAAAAGAGATGTTAATTAATCAAAGGTCCAACTGATCGCCACGCCTGTATTGTAAATATGCAGTTACAAATAATCCAGCCAAAGTAATAGGAATTAGGCCTAACACGATTCCAAATAGAAAAACTTCAATCATTTCAATTTGTTTGAAAGGAGAAAAAAAGAGGTAATATCTATACCTAAATATTAATCCGAATTACCATGAATCTCAATGACCAATAATTGGCAATTGACACGGTAAGTAACTAGAAATACGCAGAAGTTTGCGGAAAGATTGACTTTTATGAATTGTGCACTTAATTTCAAATAAGTCGTATCTTGCTCAGACCAATAAATAGAGCTGAGGTTATAGTTAAAGCCGTTAGTAGAAAACCGAAATAACTAGTTATGGTAGGCATTAAGGAGCTAAATGAAATATGTTCTTTTTATACATATGTTTATAAAAAAGTACTTACCTGAGTTTACTTTTTTGCAAAATAGGAGAGAAACAAAAATACCAATTGAAAGTTTTTGATTCATCTATCATTATAGACAGCACTAAGAAGGAAAAAGTCACAACTGTATAAAAATAAATTGATTCATCATCTGTAACATCTACCGATACCACGTTTGCAATCAGCGAATGCATTCTTGGATCATTTTTCAACTCAACTTATAAACGAATAATAAGAACTGGGTCGTGTAATTTCGTTTTTAAAATGAAAATGAAACTCTTTTCGAATCATTATGGAATCAAATTAGAAAATTATTCCTATTTTTCTCATTTTTTTTTATTGTATCGAATCTATTTTCTATTTTATAGCGAACAGTAATCTTAGAATAATTTTAATTTCATTTTAACTAATTAGATTCCGTAATAGGTTCACTCATATAATATAAATAATATTTTATTTTGAATGAATGAGAACAAAAAGTTATCAGATGATCACTCCAAAAAAATAGGTGTTTTGGTTCAACTATATTATAAGACTAGTCATTTCTATTCTCTTTTGCTTTAGAAGTTCTATTTTGTATCTTTCCATATTAGAAAATCCGCATCTTTTTAGTTAGTCAATAAAGAACCTTCAGTTTCGATCTAATCTAATATCTAATACAACAATGTATGCATTAGTGATTCCAATTATTCCATTCTTTGTTCTTTTTCGTTTCTCAAATAAAATTAGAACTTCTAATTTCTATTCTTAATTGTTACTAGACGGTTAACAAATTCCTAAAAAAAAAAAAAAGAAGATTTCAACAAAAAGCGCTTCTAATATCTAATACTATGAATATGAATAACAAAGATTTTTAGATCTCACATCTACTTACAATTGTGGGAATATTCTAATAAATTTCATGAATTATTAGAAACTACCTTATCAGATTCACATTTTACCTGATCCTCGTTTCTAGCCCTAAACTCATAATGGCGAGAAATATATTATTTTAAGATTGAATAGGACATTCTTTTACATCAACAAATCAACAAAGAACAAGTAAAGGAAGAAAGAAATTATTTAGCACCTCCTTTCAATACTAATTCAAAGTGCGTTGCTGTGTCAGAAGAAGGATAGCTATACTGATTCGGTATACTCTAAAGACGCCCTCGGTACAATATTGACGATCTCACAAAGAATTTTTCAGTGAATTTCCATTTACTGATCCAATCTTTTACGGAATCGATCCCCTTTTGACTGTACAAGAATATGTGGAGCTCAGCATGTCTGGAAGCACAGGAGAACGTTCTTTTGCTGATATTATTACCAGTATTCGCTACTGGGTCATTCATAG